GCCACAGCACCCCATTTTAATTTCATTCATTCGATTAAGAAGTAACCTATTTTTTAGGATAACTTCTTTTTTCCTGGTCAGGTCAACAAAGGCATGAACTATTTCGATTTTTTTTAATATAATGGATTTACCTGGAGCAATACATGATTTTCTTTTAGTCTTTCTGGGATCGGGTCTTATATTAGGAAGTCTGGCAGTAGTATTACTTCCGAATCCAATTTATTCGGCCTTTTCGTTGGGATTGGTTCTTTTTTGTATATCCTTATTCTATATTCTATCGAACTCCTATTTTGTAGCTGCTGCGCAGCTCCTTATTTATGTAGGAGCTATAAATGTTTTAATCCTTTTTGCTGTGATGTTCATGAACGGTTCAGAATATTACAAAGATTTTCATCTTTGGACCGTTGGGGATGGGGTTACTGCAATGATTTGTACAAGTCTTTTTATTTCACTAATTACTACTATTCCAGATACATCCTGGTATGGGATCATTTGGACTACAAAATCAAATCAGATTCTAGAACAAGACTTGATAAGTAATAGTCAACAAATTGGAATTCATTTATCAACCGATTTTTTTCTTCCATTTGAACTCATTTCAATAATTCTGTTAGTCGCTTTAATAGGTGCTATTGCTATAGCTCGTCAATGATCAATAATTGACTACTAAATCTTTAAAACGAGTAATTAAAATGGAATCAACGGAAAAGGAATGTTATAATCTTTTCATTTGAATTCCTGTCTAATTTAGTTTTCAAGCGATGTATTACCAATCTATTCCCTTGTTTTTTCATAGTTGTTAGAATCAAATGGATTGAATTATTGTTCAGATTGAGATGAATCAAGATTGATAAGGAGTTGGTTAATGATGCTCGAACATATACTTGTTTTGAGTGCCTATTTATTTTCTATTGGCATCTATGGATTGATTACAAGTCGAAATATGGTTAGAGCTCTTATGTGTCTTGAACTTATATTAAATTCAGTTAATATGAATTTTGTAACCTTTTCGGATATTTTTGATAATCGTCAATTAAAAGGAGACATTTTCTCCATTTTTGTTATAGCTATTGCAGCCGCTGAAGCAGCTATCGGCCCAGCTATTGTTTCATCAATTTATCGTAACAGAAAATCAACTCGTATTAATCAATCAAATTTGTTGAATAAATAGTCTTCATCATAGAAATGGAAATTCAAATATTCCTAAATAGTAGGTTTGATACGGGTAAGGTTTACTCGTGTTTGAAAAAACATACGAAATCAAAGTATTTTGGCCCTCGCTCATAAACCAATTTGGAAGTAGATTGATTCTGATCACTCATCGATTCGTCTGGTATCTAAGTATAGGATTCATTTAGAAGTTAGTTTACTAGACCGAAAATTTATGACGTTCAAAAATGTATAAATCCAATGTCACATTCAGTAAAGATTTATGATACATGTATAGGATGTACTCAATGTGTCCGCGCTTGCCCCACCGATGTATTAGAAATGATACCCTGGGACGGATGTAAAGCTAAACAAATTGCTTCAGCTCCAAGGACCGAGGACTGTGTTGGTTGTAAGAGATGTGAATCTGCCTGTCCAACGGATTTTTTGAGCGTTCGAGTTTATTTATGGCATGAAACAACTCGTAGTATGGGTCTAGCTTATTAATAGGTTCGATAAAACTCTACTTGAATCCATTTTCTTTTTTTTTTTTTACCGACAAAGCCCGTGCTCAAAATATTTTCATTTTATTTTGAGCACGGATTTTTCTGGCCCAAGTGTATCTTGTCTTTACCACGAATCATTTTCCTTTCTTAACAATAATTGTTGTTTTACCAATATTTGCAGGTTCTTTAATTTTATTTCTTCCGCATCGAGGAAATAGAGTAATAAGGTTGTATACTATATGTATATGTATATTAGAACTTCTTCTAACGACTTATGCGTTCTGTTATCATTTCCAATCGGATGATCCATTAATCCAACTAGTGGAGGATTATAAATGGATCAATTTTTTTGATTTCCATTGGAGATTAGGGCTAGATGGACTTTCTATAGGACCCGTTTTATTAACGGGATTCATCACTACTTTAGCTACTTTAGCGGCTTGGCCAGTTACTCGAGATTCTCGATTATTTCATTTCCTGATGTTAGCAATGTACAGTGGGCAAATAGGGTTATTTTCTTCTCGGGACCTTTTACTTTTTTTCCTCATGTGGGAGTTAGAATTAATTCCCGTTTATCTACTTGTATCCATGTGGGGAGGAAAAAAACGTCTGTACTCAGCTACAAAATTTATTTTGTACACAGCAGGGGGCTCCGTTTTTCTTTTAATTGGAGTTCTGGGTATCGGTTTATATGGTTCTGCTGAACCAACATTAAATTTTGAAATTTTAGCCAATCAGTGCTATCCTGTGGCTTTGGAAATAATATTATATATTGGATTTTTTATTGCTTTTGCTGTCAAATTGCCAATCATACCCCTACATACATGGTTACCAGATACCCATGGAGAAGCGCATTATAGTACTTGTATGCTTCTAGCCGGAATCTTATTAAAAATGGGAGCGTATGGATTAGTTCGGATCAATATGGAATTATTCCCACACGCTCATTCTATATTTTCGCCTTGGTTGATGATGGTAGGCGCAATGCAAATAATCTATGCAGCTTCAACATCTTTCGGTCAACGGAATTTAAAAAAAAGAATAGCCTATTCCTCTGTATCTCATATGGGTTTCATAATTATAGGAATTGGTTCTATCACCGATATGGGGCTCAACGGAGCCCTTTTACAAATTATCTCTCATGGATTTATTGGTGCTGCACTTTTTTTCTTAGCGGGAACGACTTATGATCGAATACGTCTTGTTTATCTTGACGAAATGGGTGGAATAGCTATTCCAATGCCAAAAATATTCACGATGTTCAGTAGCTTTTCAATGGCCTCCCTTGCATTACCGGGTATGAGTGGTTTTGTTGCCGAATTACTAATCTTTTTTGGACTAATTGCTAGTCCAAAATATCTTTTAATGACAAAACTCCTAATTATTTTTGTAATGGCAATTGGAATGATCTTAACTCCTATTTATTTATTATCTATGTTACGGCAAATGTTCTATGGATATAAGATATTTCATACCCCAAACTCTTATTTTTTGGATTCTGGACCACGAGAGTTATTTCTTTCGATATCCATTTTTTTACCCGTACTAGGTATTGGTATATATCCTGATTTCGTTCTTTCACTATCAGTTGAAAGGGTTGAAGTTATTCTATCTAATTCTTTTTATAGATAGTTTTCATGAATAAAAAAATCTTATCATTTTGAAAATTTTCGTTGTATAATGACAAAAAGAAGGCTTTTCTTCTTATCTTATGTTAGAAATTGGAACTGGCGAGAACCTGGTGAATCAAATATTCTAGTGATTCACCGGATTCTCACGAGTTAACACAAAGTTTTTTATCTGATATGTGTTGTATGCTTTTCTATTCCTATTGGTAAGAACCCCTCTTAATTGGATTCAATTAGATGTTAATGGAAATGAACCATAACTATGTAGTCCTATTCCTAATAGATTGACCCCAAAATAACATATCCAAATTATAAGAAATCCAATAGACGCCACAATTGCTGAATTTATACCCTTCCATTTTCTATTTGTTCGAGTATGTAAATAAATCGCGAATACCATCCAAGTAATAAAAGCCCAAGTTTCTTTTGGGTCCCAACTCCAATAGGATCCCCATGCTTCGTTAGCCCAGACTGCTCCAGAAAGAATTCCTACGGTTAAAAAGACAAATCCTAGACTAATAACCCGATAACTCCAATAATCCAATTGTTGAATCAATTGCGACCTGTAATAATTCTTTGGAGAAAAAAAAGAAGTATTTTGTAAAACATTACTTCGTTCATTCATGTATTCAATTTCACCAAAGAAAAATGACTCATTAAAATTTATTAAATGATTACGCATACAAAAAAACTTTCTGTTTTTTCTAACTGTAATGACTAGAAGTGATACTGATAATAATGATCCACCTAAAAGTGCTGCATAGCCTAATATCATCATACTTACGTGCATTATTAACCACTCAGATTGAAGAGCGGGTACTAATATTGTAGATTCGTGTATTTCAGTTAAAAGACCTGACGTAGCAAAGCCCTGGGTAAAAATAGCACTTGGCCCAATTATTGTGCTTAGAATATTTTGATTTTTTTTGAAATATGGAATTATATGAATAAGAGAAAAACTCCATGAAAGGAATATTAATGATTCGTATAAATCACTTAGTGGAAAATGTCCTGAATAAATCCAACGAGTAACTAATAATCCTGTTATACAGAAAAAAGTAACTATCATGCCCTTTTCGGATGAATCATATAGTTTTACGATTTCATCAACTAAAAAGGTTATCAAATAAATTGTAATTATAATTGAAACGATCGAAAAAGAAATATGAGTTAATATATGCTCTAAGGTTGAAAATATCATAAAATTAAAATGAAAAAGGACTCCCTTAATTATAAACTCGAAATCGGGAATTGAATTCATTATTCATTATAGGATCTATTTACTTTTTTTAGGAGATGACATGCCGCTACTCGGACTCGAACCGAGATGCTCTAGCACTGCTTCCTAAGAGCAGCGTGTCTACCGATTTCACCATAGCGGCTTGTCTTGACCTCATAATAACTTATGAATAAACAATCGTCTAGATTTAAGATGCAATATTTTTTAGGAACGATTCAAATTGCTGAATAAAAATTCGTTCAAATAGGTATTTGAAGGTTCATTATTTTAGTTTAAGGCTTTAGTTTTCTTGTGTATTTTATACTCACAACTCTTGATAGTCCGACTTTAACTTCTTTACCTTAAGGGGCAGAACTCCCCACAAAAACATTTTTTTTTAATGAACTCTTTTTTTTCTTTCCAAAATCGAAACCAAAAAATTTAATTTGACCACGTAACAAAAAAAGTCTTCTTTTTTTTGAATTCGATAAGGTAAAC